AAACGCACTTCGACATCAAAAAAGCGTATTCGTAAAAATATTTGGAAAAGGAAGGGGTATTGGGTAGCATTAAAGGCTTTTTCGTTAGCGAAATCTCTTTCTACCGGGAATTCAAAAAGTTTTTTTGTACGCCAAACCAAAATAAATAAGTAATAAAACGTTAGAATAAGTTGAATCAACTTGAAAAAATAATTCAATTATTCTTAAATTATTATCTAATTGAATAATTTAACGATTTCCCTTTCATATTTGATATTGATTAGCTCACCAATCCATATGTAATGGAACTCTATTCGCTTTTTTGATTGATATAGAAAATAATAGAATTAGGAAATCCTCTATTTACTATTCACTGAATAATAACTTTTTTATTGACAAAAGAATAAAGATCATTTCTATTCCAAGGTGGGGAGTTTTATTTTCCCCATCGACCTATTTGCAGAATAAAATGAAAATAAAATTCTATATTTGCATATCTATAGAAGAACGAGAAGAACGAGAAGAACGTATATAAAAATCTTTAGTGAAAGTTAAGAACTCATTGAAATTAATTGATTCTATTTTGAAACCTTTTTGTTTTGTCGAACTTTCTAACTTTTTATTTTCTCGGAATTATTATATAGACCCCATGTATATCTTTACCTTAACCCAATAGAGAAAATTGCTTAATTAAATTTTTGTATGACTAATTGTGAATTTTGAGCGATGCAAAATGGGTTCTTTTCTTTCTATTTTGTCGTCAAAATCCCTGTTTTTTTGTTTTATTTTAGATTTCTTAAAAAAAAAATAAGAAATTGCTGCTTAAACAACGAAAACAAAAACTTTTTTAACTCTATTCCTTAATTGAGTATAGAACGGTTTAGTTACAAGAGTTGAATTCGAGGAAAGCATAAAATATAGGAAAGTACCAGGTTAAATAAAAAAAACTAAGACTCTAAACTCAAATCGAAAATAATGAACCTTCAACCTCAAATTCCTATTTGAACAACCTTTTATTGTTATTGATCCATTTGAATCATTACTAAACTAAAATAGCTTACTCAATCTCGACGATTGCTTATTCATAGGCTATTATGAGTTCAAGACAGGCCGCTATGGTGAAATTGGTAGACACGCTGCTCTTAGGAAGCAGTGCTAATGCATCTCGGTTCGAGTCCGAGTGGCGGCATACCATCTTCTAAAAAGGATAAATAGATCTTATAATGAATTCAATTCCCGATTTCAATTTTATAATTATGTAATTAAGGGACTCTTCTTTTTTAAGATTTTTTATGATATTTTCAACCTTAGAGCATATATTAACTCACATTTCCTTTTCGATCGTTTCAATTGTAATTACAATTCATTTGATAACCTTTTTAGTCGATGAAATTGTAAAACTATACGATTCGTCAGAAAAGGGCATAATAGTTACTTTTTTCTGTATAACAGGATTATTAGTTACTCGTTGGATTTCTTCAGGACATTTCCCACTAAGCGATTTATATGAATCATTAATTTTCCTTTCATGGAGTTTCTCCCTTATTCATATAATTCCGTATTTCAAAAAAAATGTTTTAATTTTAAGTAAAATAACTGGACCAAGTGCTATTTTGACCCAAGGCTTTGCTACTTCAGGTATTTTAACTGAAATACACCAATCTGGAATATTAGTACCTGCTCTTCAATCTGAGTGGTTAATAATGCACGTAAGTATGATGCTATTGGGCTATGCAGCCCTTTTATGTGGATCGTTATTATCAGTAGCACTTCTAGTGATTACATTTCGAAAAAACAAAAAGCTTTTTTATAAGACCAGTGGTTTTTTAAACGAGTCATTTTTCTTGGGTGAAAATGTTTTAGAAAATACTTCGTTTTTTTCTGATAAAAATTATTACAGATCCCAATTGATTCAACAATTGGATTATTGGAGTTATCGGGTTATTAGTTTAGGATTTACTTTTTTAACCATAGGAATCCTTTCGGGAGCGGTCTGGGCTAATGAAGCGTGGGGGTCATATTGGAATTGGGACCCAAAAGAAACTTGGGCATTTATTACTTGGATCATATTTGCAATTTATTTACATACTCGAACAAATAGAAATTTGCGGGGGGCAAATTCTGCAATTGTAGCGTCGATAGGCTTTCTTATAATTTGGATATGCTATTTTGGGGTCAATCTATTAGAAATAGGGTTACATAGTTATGGTTCTTTTACATCAACATTTAATTGAATTCAAGACAAGTTATTATTATTACAAATACAAGAGCGGGCGACGCATTGTATGAACCAGCATGCGGACCGTGTGAATCAAATATTGTATTGATGATTCACACGGTTTTCTACCATATGTAGTTCAATTTCATTGTTTTTACTTAATTCTTAAGTTAAGAGAAGAAAAAAAGAAGACTTTTTTTCATTGTCCAAGAATGTTTTTAAAAACAAACATAGGTTTTTTTTTATTTCAGTCATCCAATTATCTATAAAAAAAATTAGATAGAATAACTTCGACCTTGTCAA